GTTTTTGATCGGAATATGAATAAAACCGAAAGACCCTTTAACTATATAGGGGTTAATAGAACGAATCACACTTTTACCACTAAACTATACCCGCTACAATATGATTATTGTATACAAATAGACCTTTTGTCTAGCAAAATAATTGAGCATGATCAAGATAGGATTATCAAAGAATCGCGAAAATGAGAGTGCTGGACTTTTTCACGAGTAGAGTAAAATTTAATGAGATTCGGAAAAGAGGCTCCATTTAATTATTTAAATTTAATTAAAAATGAAAGTTAAATAACTAAAGTTTTCTCTTTTGCTGAAGAAGTTAAATACGGATCAAAAAAAACACTAAAATCATAACAGAAAAAATGTATTGTGGAAGAATTGATAGTTTCTTTTTTAGTTCTGGTAAAATATACCAAGTATAACCAGAAAAGAATGGAAATAGTATTTCTTTATTGTCGTTGCTTGAATATTTTATATTCAATTGAATATAATTATTTTATAATATATATATATAATAAAAATATATAATAAATATAATAAAAAGTCCTTTTTGCTTTCAAACCAGATAAATCATTATTTATCTATAATTTGTTGGAACAAAAAAAAAGCGCCCGGCTAGGTACTGACCAGGCCGGGCCGTGAGAATAAGAAGGGCCTTTCGAACAAAATCAACACAAAGAGGTTTTGCTTATTTTTTTTAGTTCGATTGTTGGCGCGGTCGAGTCCATCTTTTAGATAAAGGAAATTCCTGATTCGTGGATCTCTCTATATGGAAATAATAGAATAGAGAAAGAAAAGAGAGAAATAAAAACTCTTTAGATTATGTGTAATGTAGTAATTCTCTTTTTCAATTGGGAGAGATGGCTGAGTGGACTAAAGCGTCGGATTGCTAATCCGTTGTACGAATTATTCGTACCGAGGGTTCGAATCCCTCTCTTTCCGTTTCCGTTGATGACTTTATTTATTTCTATAACTTTATTTATTTATATTATTTTTTATTCCATTTCTTTTTTTTTTTTCAAATTTTGAAAATCTTAGTGAAACGTGTGAATAGATAAAATCCTAAGAAAATTTGAAAATTAACCAAGGAAACCTTTATTCTTCACGTCCGGGATTACGCCCCGGATCGTTAGATAGGAATCCAAAGATAAAGAGAGAAACAAAAAATATCACTACGGTATAAACGAAGAGTTTCAGAGTAAGCATTACACAATCTCCAAGATGATTTTTTAGAAAAAAAAAAAAAGAAAATAGATCTTCCATTTTTCTACCACATATCCTATTTTGACACCAAGAAATGAGGTTTTTGCTAGAAATGTATTGTTACAAATGCATTTGTTTTTCATTAAAAAAATTGCGTTTATATCAAAATTTAGATATTGTGAGAGACCCTAATAGGGTTAGGGTCTTTGACTGGATGGCTAGAAAAGGCTCAAAAACGAGGAAATGGGGGTAAGCCTGATTTATGGCGACTATCCACGAATTTCAATGTATGAATCGGGAGTTCATACTATAAAAAAAACTTATCTGATTTTATCAATTGTTAAAATTTTTTCTCGAGGAAGTCATGCATTTTCTAGGATATTATTATTCAGGATCTTATCGAAAACTTACAGCAGCCTGCCAAACAAAAGCTAAGAGAAAAAAAAACAGTGGTATGACTGGCATAACATCTACGATTGGATTCAAAAAAGCATAGGCTTCAGGCAGTTTGCCGAAGAAAAAACTACTCGAATAAAGGGGCGAATTAATACAAATACAGATCAAACTAACAATATTAAGCATAACAGACATTTTGTTCTTGGAGATAATTGCATTTTGGTTGCCTTTTTGATATAAGGAAAAAGAAAGTAAGATAGACAAAAATCCTTCTTTTCTTTGAATCCATCCAACCAAAAATTCTCCAATTCTCAAAGGAGAATAGAAGAAACCATACTTTCATACAATATCTTAATTGAATTCTATGTAATGATCAATAAATTAAGTTGAATTCTGTATCTATATGTATCAAAATCCTAGTACCGGTCTATTCTATTATTCTATAGATATATTCTATATCTAGATATAGAATCTATTTAGATATTTATTTGGGCTGGAGTTGACAAGCAACCAATAACAATATTATTGTTTCTTAGTGTCGATTAGCAAATGGGGCGTGGCCAAGTGGTAAGGCAACGGGTTTTGGTCCCGCTATTCGGAGGTTCGAATCCTTCCGTCCCAGCGCGGATCCACTTTTTATATTCCATTATTCCCATATAAACCATATTATAATAGAAAAAAGAAGTGGGGGGCTATAGTAATTAGAAATTTAAGCATCTGTGTCTGCTCGAATTTCATTAACAAACGATCAAGTTCCATGTTCTATAGTATGGTATTGTTACTATATCTATAACAAACAGTGACAATTGTTCAGTCTATCTGATAGATATGAGAAACCTTACCTATTTTTTTTTCGATTTTGATTTTCGTAATCTGATTAAAAAAATCAAAATTCAAACCTTAACTTACATTATTTTTTCTACATCTCATTCTCATGAAAAAGTTGTCTTACTAAGATTTTTTCAGAAAAATCTTGTTTCATGTATTCATATATAGAAGAAAAGGTGTAGATTACAACGTCTATGGACAGCTGAACCGATGACTATTCATGATTCCATAATTGAATCAATTCCATACCGGTATACCGGTTCCAAATTAGAGGAATGTTATGGTAAAACTTCGTTTGAAACGATGTGGTAGAAAGCAACGTGCGACTTGAAGGATATGACCCGTTGTGGATTTTTATATCCACCATTTTTTATTTGTCTAGGAATGAGGTGCTCTTGGCTCGACATTGTTTGTTCTGTTACACTTGAACCCTTCGTTTTTTGTCGGGTTGTAAATAGTCCATGATGGAGCTCGAACAGAAAGTATTAATTCATTTCTCAGGGGCAAGGATCTAGGGTTAATGCCAATCAACTGGAACAACTTCGTAAATATATGGAAAATAGAAAGGATCCAATTCGAGCAAGTTTCCAATTCAAAAGCAAAACTTGTTGAAATTGATCCAAAATTTTCCATTCAACGTGTATCATGCTAGAATCAACCGTCCATAGGATTCTTTGATAGAAAGAAATCAAAAAGGGTATGTTGCTACCCCTTTGAAAGGATTAAGAAGCACCGAAGTAATGTCTAAACCCAATGATTAAAAATAGGAATAAAGGGTTTAAAAACAAGGAAACACCCTTTGTGATTGTTAATTCTCTCAATAACTGGATCTGACTAAAGAATCCAAATAGAATTTGAAATAGTTTAACCGGAATAAACGAAAGGGAGTAAAGACTACTCAATAAATGAAATTGACTAAAGATTTTCCTTTGAGCTATTTAAGAGTTATCCGATTTGAGTTATGAGTACGAGCGGTTTCTTTTTCATTTTTCAAGAAGAAAAAAGACTGGAATCATAGTCTAATTGATTTTATAGGTCCATTTGTTATTTAATTTATTAAAATTAGATACATAGACTCGAATTAAATCATTTTTTCTCGAGCCGTACGAGGAGAAAACTTCCTATACGGTTCCAGGGGGGGTATTGTTCATCTATATCTATCCCAATGAGCCGTCTATCGAATCGTTGCAATTGATGTTCGATCCCGAAGAGAAGGAAAAGATCTTAGAAAAGTGGGTTTTTATGATCCAATGAAGAATCAAACTTATTTAAATGTTCCTGTTATTCTATATTTCCTTGAAAAAGGAGCTCAACCCACAGGAACTGTTCAAAGTCTTTTAAAGAAAGCGGAAGTTTTTAAGGAATTTCCGTCTAATCAAATGAAATTCAATTAAAGAAATACCAAGGGGGGGTATCGGCTTGTATATAACTTTGTCTAATTTTTCTTTAAACTTGTTTTTTTTGACCCCCCCCCTTTTTCTTTTTCCACTGTATTTTTCTCAACATTTCTATTGACAAGAGTGTATTGAACAAATATAATCCATCGTGATAAGTGAAGGGGGTCTGTTTATTTATGTCCCGTAGTTTTTTACTTTATCTTATGATCTTGTGCAAATGATGCTTTTTTTGATACAAGAGGGTATTTTTGGTTGAAAAAAGGCTAGGAGATGCTTTATCCGTTTTGACAATTCTGTATATTTTTTTATTTTATCTAAGAATTTCTTGTATTTTAATTGAATCAATTCATTTTTATGTTTCGAATCTATTAGAAAGTCTTTTTTTTTTTTTTAGATTTGTTAATTCAACGGTTTGATTTGCTCGTAAAATCTCTTTTCTCTTTGTTTAAATTCAATTAAATTGATTTTGGTTCTGATTGTATCCATGTTGATACACCCCTTGTTGAGTTGAAGTTTTGTTTAATCGATATTTTCTCTGGGTTGCTAACTCAATGGTAGAGTACTCGGCTTTTAAGTGCGGCTAGAATCTTTTACACATTTGGATGAAGTGACGAATTCGTCCATATCATTGGTAAACTTTGGAAGACCGCGACTGACCCTGAAAGGGAATAAATGGAAAAAATAGCATGTCGTTTCAATGGAAAGTTCTGAGGATATTTCATTCTTATCGGATTGGTACAAAACCTTCTTCGAATTCTTGGAACGGAACAAAAGTTGGGTCGAATGAATAAATGGATAGGGGCCCTGCGGCTTTAATTAATTATTAGAAAGAAAAAGCAACCAGCTTCTGTTCTTAATTTGAACAATTTCCCGATCTAATTAGACGTTAAAAACAATTAGTGTCCGATACGGGAAGCCCTTGAGTGGATTTTCTTTTTTTAATGAATCCTAACTATTGACATTCTCTATTATGGAATGAAGATGTGTGTGTAAAAGAAGCAGTATATTGATAAAGAAAGTTTTTTTCCAAAATCAAAAGAGCGATTGGGTCTAAAAAATAAAAGATTTCTAACCATCTTGTTATCCTATAACATTAACACGGACAAATTAAATGAATGGAAAAAGAGAGGGTAGAGGGTCTGTTGATAAGTTTACTTGTCTCCGAGGTATCTATTTTTACTA